TTTCTTCATTATTGACTTCGGACTAGAAACTGAAGATCAGGTAAAATGTGAATCCGACGGGTTGATTTCCAATAATTTTTGAAGGAGATTTTCATATTCTCACGATTCAATTAGATGTTACATCTAAAGATATCCTTTTTGTGGTTGTATAAGATGTTTTTTGTTGGAATCCTTATTTTTTTTTTTAGGAATTGGTTAGCCGCCCAGTACCAATAGTAGTTCAATAAAAGAAAGAGAACAACGAATAAATAAAAAAATAATCAATATTCGTGATGCACGCATTATTGTATTAGATATTAGACCCAAACAAAGGAAAAAGGGGGTCCTTCTTGACCTAATTACAAGGATGGGGCTTTCTAATATGGAAAGACAAAATGTAAAATCTAGTTTCGATTGATCTTATCATGCGATACTTTTTTCTTTTCAATCGCAAGATTATGTGAATGAACTACTACTGAGTTCACTTTAAAGTAAAAAAATAAAGTGCATTACAAGGGCACTTGTAGTTCGAAAAAAAAAAAAATGTATTCGATATTTCGATACAATAAAAAACGATCAAAATGATTTTCCAATTTTATTCCATAGTGATTAGTGATTCAAAGAAAGTTTAATTTTGTGAATAAAGTTATAAAAAAAAGTTCTTATTATTACTTTATTATTTAGAATTTTAAATATTCTATATATACATGTATTAGTTATATACATATATTAGTTTAGTCAACTCCAGAGTTGACCGATGAATCTGTTGATTCAAAAAGTGCGACATGGGTAAATGTCACAAATGATGAATTGATTTCTTACTTATGTTACTCTATTTTTGTTAGTATCGTCTATAATAATAGATGAATCAAACATTTTCAATTGAATTTATCCTTTCAATTGGTTGGTATTTTTGCTTATCCTCGTATCTTTCAAAAATTGAAACTTAGGGAAGTGCTTTATAAACATATGTATAAAAATAACATATTTCATTTAGCCTTTTCATGCCTACTATAACTAGTTATTTTGGTTTTCTACTAGCAGCTTTGACTATAACCTCAGCTCTATTTATCGGTCTGAGCAAGATACGACTTATTTGAAATTAATTAAATGAACAATTCATAAAAAAAATCTTTCTATGGAAGTTCATATATTCTACAGTTACTTACCGTATCAATTTCCAATTCTTGGTCATTGAGATTTATAGTCAATACAGATTAATATTTAAGGATAAATATTACCTCCCCTTTCCCCTTTCAAACAAATTGAAATGATTGAAGTTTTTCTATTTGGAATCGTCTTAGGTCTAATTCCTATTACTTTGGCCGGATTATTCGTAACTGCATATTTACAATACAGACGTGGTGATCAGTTGGACCTTTGATTAATTAACATCTCTTTTTTGATTGACCTCCTACTTCCTTTAATCCGCGGGAGGTCAAATTTAGATTGCTGTTCAATTATTTCAGTGTAATTTTCGACCTAGCGCGATTAACAAGACCACAGAATCACGCTCTGTAGGATTTGAACCTACGACATCGGGTTTTGGAGACCCACGTTCTACCGAACTGAACTAAGAGCGCCTTATTATCATTATCACAATAAAGATTTTGTGACCCCAATTCGCATATATATCATAAAATTAAAGATTTATTATGTATGTCCAATTTATCTCAATTGATCCCTCGTTACTGCTCATAAGATAAGTAATAGGTAGGGATGACAGGATTTGAACCCGTGACATTTTGTACCCAAAACAAACGCGCTACCAAGCTGCGCTACATCCCTTTCAACTGGTCTACAGTGTCATTGTAAAGAATCCCTGTCTTGTTTTCCACATCTTTATTTCCTCCATTGATATACAAAAATTCTCTTTTCATTTCTTCTTTTTGGTCTCATATATCATATAACAAACATATAATATATTAAAAGACTTATATTATATAAAGTATGAAATAAAATAAATATGAAACCTACCATAAAAAATTAATATTTTTTAGGAATTTCAGGCAGAAATGGACGTATTTTTTTTTTTAGAAATATCTATTTTGTACATTTCAATTTTAATTAGGGACTCCGCGTACAAATACAGGCGGTCAGTCATTAACTACATATACACATCTGGTCATATATGTATTACCATTATGTATTACAAATTACAATAAAATTACAATAACGAATAAAGAAAGAGGAGTTTTTTAAATGCGAGATCTAAAAACATATCTCTCCGTGGCACCGGTAGTAAGTGCTTTATGGTTCGGGTCTTTGGCAGGTTTATTGATAGAGATCAATCGTTTTTTTCCGGATGCGTTGATATTCCCCTTTTTTTCATTTTAGTTATTGATATGAGAAGGGGGAAGAAGATTAGAGATACAATCAAATCTCTGTAACTAATCCCTATCCTTCCCTTCTTTGTTTTTTTTTTTAGAATAACTTATTCTAAAAAAAAAAACAAAGAAAAAGCGGTTTCGCCCTCAGTGAAACTATGAACTCGGGCCCAGGCTCAAATTAATATTAATAGTAGAGTGGAAATGAAAATGTGATGGTTGGGGCAACAATATCATACAAGATACTTAACTGAAAATACTGTCCGGCAATTCTTAATTATAAATATAGTTAGAAATCATTATATTACTTATTATTACTATATTAATTTTATTACTATATTGATTGCAACGAAATATTTCTTTTATAATTTGATTTCGAGTTACCTGCTTCTATTTTTTTTTTTTCCTTTATTCTTCCTTGCTTCGGATCGGAAAATAAAAGAATTGAGTGAATCAAAAACCAAAGGAGGTTCATGGCCAAGGGTAAAGATGTCCGAGTAACAGTTATTTTGGAATGTACCAGTTGTCTTCGAAATCGTGTTAATAAGGAATCAACGGGCATTTCCAGATATATTACTCAAAAGAATCGACACAATACGCCTGGTCGATTGGAATTGAGAAAATTCTGTCCCTGTTGTTACAAACATACGATTCATGGGGAGATAAAGAAATAGATCGAACCGACCGCTCGTGTGTCAGTCTTCCAAGGAAGATGAAAAATTACATATTATATATAACAATATATAACATATATTTATTTAAATATAAACAAACCCAATCCTATTTCTTAATTCTACATCATGTTTGATCCGATCGAAATAGAATTGGGATTTTCAGGATAAGGAATAAACAAACCATGGATAAATCCAAGCGAATCCTTCTTAAATCCAAGCGATCTTTTCGTAGGCGTTTGCCTCCGATCCAATCGGGGGATCGAATTGATTATAGAAACATGAGTTTAATTAGTCGATTTATTAGCGAACAAGGAAAAATATTATCTAGACGGGTAAATAGGTTGACCTTAAAACAACAACGATTAATTACTATTGCTATAAAACAAGCTCGTATTTTATCTCCGTTACCTTTTCTTAATAATGAGAAACAATTTGAAAGAAGCGAGTCAACCACTAGAACTGCTGGTCTTAGAACCAGAAAAAAATAGGCTGACTCTTCAATTGAATCAAAATAAAATTCTAATCCAAACTCAAATGCAGATTGACGTTTTTTTTTGTTCGAAAAATAAGAAAATCGAGAGTCGTGTCGTAAGAAAAAAAAAAATTGGAGAAGAAGAATAAATATTTTTTATTGAATGTGTTTCTTCATTTTGATGACTTTATCATATTTTATCATACTAATTTCTACTCTACCTTCCCAGAGTTTATTCTCCAGGGAACTCCATTTAAACTATTCCAACGGATTCCTTCCAATCTCTTTATTTTATGATCTCATTGGAAATCATATAAAGACAACTCTTATTTAATATAGCTATTTGTGCAAGTATTTTACGATTAAGAAGCAACTGTCTCTTGTACAGATTGTGTATTAATTTGCTATAACTAAAGTATACTTTATTCTCGCGAATTACTGCATTTATCCGAGTGATCCACAAACGACGAAAATCTCTCTTTTGTCTACCTCTATCCCGATGAGCCGAAACCAAGGCTCTTATTTTCTGTTGAGTAATAGTACGAGTAAGTCTTGAATGAGCCCCTCGAAAGGTTGATGCAAATAAACGAATTTTTGTTCTACGTCTTCGAGCTATATATCCTCGTTTAATTCTGGTCATTGAATAAATGAAACTTTGATGAATAACTAATAGATTTCCTTTCTTTCAGTTATTCTCTTCCCGTGTCCTAGTCTATTAATAACAAAACGGATTCTTCCAATGTATAAAATAAAAATTCCAATGGCTTTTGCTATTATAACCTTCCCGACCACGATTTTTTATTTTTTTTTTCTAGGCATTTCACCTATAAAAAAAATTGTATTGATACTAGGTATTAAAAACACATAGTAAATAAAAAAGTAATAAATATAAATGGATATAGTGGATTCCATCGTTTCTATGGTTACTTCTTAAACGGTGAGGTCTTCTCTATACACCGGAGCCCTTCTTTCTTTCATTTAATCAATGTTATTGTTAACTTGTACAGTTCACACTCTTTGGCTCTACCCATAATTATCCAGTACTAGGTCTTTCACAACGAGATCGACTTATACAGTAACGGTATTTAATTATGAAGATTGGCTGGGTAGCTGACCCTGTTAGTCCGTTCTTGCAAGAGTAAGGCATAATTTTTCTGCTTTTTTAAATAGGATTTCCCCTGCTTAATGGATACCATTTGCTATCAATGGAGAATTCTTTCTCATCTTAAATTTTAAATTTTTAAATTGAGGTGATTGGATTTGCACCAACGGAAACCATACATTTGATACCATAATAGAAGGATAGATCTTTTTATTTTTAGATATTGAATGGAGTTCTTCCATTCTATCCTATTCACTGGTACTGATCGTTGATACTGGATCAATTGTTTTCTTTCTTTTGTCCTAGCCCATGATCTGAACGAGTCGCACATACACCCTAGTACATGTTCCTCGTCGTTGAGGACATCCCCCAAGAGCGGGGGATTTCGTGACATTTCTGATTGGCTGTCTTGTGTTTCTAATAAGTTGTTTAATAGTTGGCATGTT